ATCTCTATAATAGGTAAATGCCTTTTTTTCTCCTGAAGTTGTCGGAATTATTCGTAATAAAATATTGGCTACAATTGAAGAGGTCTTATCAATAAAATTTCCATTTCTTCGAGATCTAGGCATAATTAGTAATTCGTTCTATAATTATTCTCATCCCCCTTCGGGGAAAAAAATTCCACAAAAAAGGAATGGTACAGTACAAAATAACATAAAAACAGACTAATTGGAAAAACGTGGGTCCCAAATTGTCCCCCTTTTTTGACAAAAATGAAATAGTTGAATCAGATTAGATTTCATTAAAATTTTGTAGTATACCAATGACCAAAACTCTTACTATTTCATTTAAGTTGAATAACCAAACTTCCTATGAATTAGGATAACTCGAGAAGTTTTTATTTGGTTATGATCCAAAAAGTAAAAAGAATGGAATAATCTTTCCATGAGAAAATAAAATTCAAACAAAGTAACCATCCCTTTTGTTTGCATAACGTGTATGTGCCACACTATAAAATAAAAATAGAAAAAGGAATCATGAATTTTGAATAGATCCATGGGATAGTTGATGAAAGAAGTTGTTGTTAAGAAATATGCAATTGTAAAAAAAAAATTTCTTCTTATGGAACCCTCGGGCAGTCATACCTGTACTACAATTAAAATCAATGACTCGCTATTCATTCGGGTTTTGGTCATAAATAAGATTCTGTAGGAGAGATGGCCGAGTGGTTCAAGGCGTAGCATTGGAACTGCTATGTATACTTTTGTTTACCGAGGGTTCGAATCCCTCTCTCTCCGTTTCTTTTCATTCATCAACATTACCAACTACAATGTGTCAAATCAAATAAGAATTGATATCATTATTCTAACTAACAGTAAGACCCTTAATTTCATAGAGATTCTCTATTCGTAATTACATCCATACGTAAAATACAAATAGAAAGATCCTATTTCTATTGAAAATAAGAAAAAAATCCTATTGTCCTTTTGTGATACGTGAATGAGACAGGGCACAAGGTACTCTATTTACTTCAGCGAAAGGAGTCAAAATTTTATACTTTTTATTTTCGTTAGAATCAAGTCTGACGGGAATAATATTCTACGACCAACAACTCATTTATTTTCAAACCGATCAATTTACTATCTATTATTTGATTTACAAATCCTTTATATTGTAAGGAGTCAATAGTCAAATGGTTTGGCAATTCCCCGTGGGGGGATGAAACAAGAGAATTTTTAATCAGAGCTTTGGATCTTTCTTTATCCTTCGTAGTAATAATATCTCGGGGTTTGCAACGATAACTTGGTATATCCACTATACGACCATTAACTAAAATGTGTCTATGGTTAACTAATTGTCTGGCTCCAGGAATGGTCGAAGCCATACCTAATCGAAAAAGTATGTTATCCAAACGCATCTCAAGCAGTTGTAGTAAAACCTGGCCAGTTGACCCTTTGGCTTTTCCAGCAATATGCACATATTTAAGTAATTGTCGCTCTGTAAGACCATAATGAAAACGCAATTTCTGTTTCTCTTCTAAACGAATACGATATTGCGATCTTTTTCCAGAACGCAATTGGGTTTGAAGATCACTTCTGGGTCTGAGTCTTTTACTAGTGAGTCCCGGTAAAGTCCCCAGCCGACGTATTTTTTTTAAACGAGGTCCTCGGTAACGGGACATATAAAAGCTCCTTTTTGATTCATTTTCCTTTAACAATGAAATCTAAATTCAGACTGAACTAAAGGGTCAGCAAAACAAAAATAAATCTACTGAAGTACTACAAAACAGAATAAAATAAATTTTATCAATATTCGTATTTTTGTATATATAAAAAATTCAAGTTCAAACTACGTTTTCCAATTTCTTATGTAGAGATCTAATTGTTCTAGTCAACTTTTTTATTCATAGCTATAGCTGCAAGCTACCATGACATAATAGATTGGTGATCCAACATTTAGAGAAAGCGAAAGTAGAGATTTTCAATCATGGAAAGAAAAAGAGCCGGCTATCGGAATCGAACCGATGACCATCGCATTACAAATGCGATGCTCTAACCTCTGAGCTAAGCGGGCGGATATAAGAGCAATACAGGAAACTTCGGATCTTAGCTATTACCTAGCGATTCTTCTTCTTTTTTTTTTTTTTCATTTCTTTATTCTTTCAATTTCTTCTATTTTTTAGTTATTAGTTATAGATTCTATTTAGAAAATAGAAAAGAAAACTCTTTAGATCTAGATAAATTTGATATCTAAATAGAAATCCAATTCCATATATATGATATATGAAAGAAAAAAAAGAGGAAATTCAAATACAAATATTAATTTCATATTCAGAATAGTAAGAATTCAAAATTGAATTCTTACTATTCTGAATATGAAATCAATACAATATATTCAATATGATCTGAAATTAAATCTTCAATACTATATACTATTACTATTATGAATAATTCATTTATTACCATTAGAATTGTATAATTCTAATCGTGGAACTAGAAAACAATACTTTAAAACTTGAAATCTAAATTTTACGTAACGAAACTATCTATATCTTAATAGATAAATTAGAAAAATAGTGAAAAGAGAATCATATTCTATTGATTTCTATTCGAATAATGGAAATCAATTACTAAAACTTATATAAATTTGGATTATAGAATTATACACAATAGGACGAAGAAGAAATATGGGCCGTTCCACTATTTTAAATTGTACTGTCAAAAGGAAGGATTAGGAAAGGCATAGATATATGTGGGATATCTCTATCCATATTGAATTGTGGATACATTAATGATAGAATAGAGGGTGGGCATAAAAAGAAAATAGCAGCATACACTTTTTCAATATAAGAATCATTACCTAATGAATTCAACAGTGCCAAGATTAACGAAAGAGGTGGATGGAATTATAACTGGATCCTTGTCTTAAAGTCTCAAAGCAAAGGGGGATATGGCGAAATTGGTAGACGCTACGGACTTGATTGGATTGAGCCTTGGTATGGAAACCTGCTAAGTGGTAACTTCCAAATTCAGAGAAACCCTGGAACTAAAAATGGGCAATCCTGAGCCAAATCTTTTTTTTGAAAAAAAAAAATAAAAAATAAGAATAAAAAGGGATAGGTGCAGAGACTCAATGGAAGCTGTTCTAACGAATGAAATTTACTACGTTAGATTAGTAGCTAAAATACTTCTATCAGAATAAAAGATTGAAATGACAGAAAGGATGACCTTATATACCTAATAAGTATGTATACATACTTACATAGCAAGCGATTAATCACATTTCTTTTTTCTTTCTTTATATTACTATTATCTTATCTACTATTAGGATATGAGTATAGGATAAGGATATATAGAGAAACCCTCTATCTCATATTTTAATTTCTATTTTATATTAATTAGAATGATAAACTATGATATGAAAAGTTTTAATTAGAATTGAAATTGAATTCAAATATTCAGTGATTAAATGAGTCATTCCAGAGTTTGATATATTTTTTGAAGAGGAATCGGACGAGAATAAAGAGAGAGTCCCATTTTACATGTCAATACCGACAACAATGAAATTTAGAGTAAGAGGAAAATCCGTCGAATTGAAAAATCGTGAGGGTTCAAGTCCCTCTATCCCCAAGAAAAGCCCATTTAAATTCCCCACTCTTTCTTTCCTCTCATCCTCTTTTTTTTTATCAGTTGTTAAGTTCAAACAAAATTAAATATCTTTCTAATTTCATTCACTCTGTTCTTTCACAAATGGAATAGAAATCCTCGTATTCCAATTTTTTTTCTTTGTATAGATACGATACCTGCACAAATGAACATATATGTTCAAGCAATCATTCTTATTTAAGAATTCATTGAATCATTTACAGTTCATATCATTATCTTTACATTGAAAAAGAAAGTCTTCTTTTTGAAGATCTAAGAAATTAAAGGGGGCTAGGTCCAATTTGTTAAGACTTTCTTTTTTAGTTCTTTTCATTTACATAGATACAAGTACTCTGCTAGGATTATGCAGGGTACTGGTCGGGATAGCTCAGTTGGTAGAGCAGAGGACTGAAAATCCTCGTGTCACCAGTTCAAATCTGGTTCCTGACACATGAATAATTTATTGGATAGATATTCATACCTCATACAAATGAAATTCATTGAGATGGGTCAGGATAGATATTCTTTCTTTTCTTTTTCATTTTTTCCTCTCTGTTCATAATTTTTTTATTCCAAAAGGATGTTAAATTTTCCTATATGTCAAATAGAATAGCTAAAAAGATTTAATCAAATAGTGGAAAGATAGGGATAGAAAGGGGATGTATTTCAGACACAGTAAAAATGTACAAATAAACTCCAATTATTTTCATTTCATCTCTTTTTTTTCACTCTTACTCAAGTTACTTTCCGGGGTACCCACTAAGTGATGCGCGCGGTACAAAGTTCATGGTGCAGAAATCTTTTGAGCCATCCTATTGTTTCTGCTCATACAAAATGTATGGGATATTTTCCCAATTGGGGAATAGCAATGAAAGCCTCTTTTTCTTTTTTCTTTTGGTTCACCCACAATACGAATAAAAATGCAGTTACTCTTTTCATCTAGAAAGTAATGTCAAAATGTTCTTTTATTGAAATGAAATCTGGAGTCGTGCCATATAAGTAAAAATAAGTAAAAAGGGGTTTCTTATCATTCAATGAGCATCTTGAATTTCATAGAAATTTGGCGTAATATAGTCTTTACGTAAGGGCCAGCCTATCCAACTTTCAGGCATCAAGATACGTTTAAGGCGAGGATGATTCTCATAAGAAATTCCCAACATATCATAAGATTCCCGTTCTTGAAAATCAGCACTTCTCCAAATCCAAAAAACTGACGGGGTTTTAGGATTACTCCTGGGAGCAAAGACTTTTATGCATACCTCTTCTGGTTTATCTATACCATATTGTATTTTCGTAAGGTGATACACACTAGCTAAAAATCCGCCTGGTGCTACATCATAGGCACACTGGGAGCGTAAATA